ATTGGGACACGCAAAAAATAGGCCAATTCGGCAGCTTTTTGTTCAATTTCTCGTGGCGTCAAATTCTCATCAGTGCGCGTCAAGGGAATAGCCCCCTGGCCTCGGATTTCCATATAAAGAACACGGCGAGCATAAATACCCTCTTTAACTTCTATTCGCACAGACTGAATATCTTTTATAAGAAATCGTAGGAAGACACGACGATTTTTTCCGGGAAATCCCCAACGAAAAATACACACTATTCCTTCTTTTCTATCGAATCGATCATAACCACTACCTACATTCCACGAAATTGTACACCATAAGTAGGCGCTAATAAAAAGACCCGCGAACCCATAAAAAGACATTACGAGCCCTTGTGGAAAAAAAATGATTTGTTGAGACGGAAATAAAGATATCAAATTTTTACCAAGATAACTGGAAGTTCCAACCAATAAGAAGCCTGATGAACCTAAAAAAAGGAGAATGGCCCAGGAAAAATTACTTATTTTTCGAGACCCCCTTATAAGTTCTATCCATATATGTTCTGATCGCCAACTCATACTTGATCTGATTTCATTTTATTGGAATTGAGAGCATAGCCCAATGAATTTGACTTTACTGTATTTTGTTTCCGAAATAACTCTCATCAACTAGCACTATTTTGATGTGAACCCTTAGGAATAATTCATAAAACGGGTTAGATGGAAAAATGCCTCTTCACTTTATGGCCCTACTAAGGATATCGGCATACATATTAATACATAGACTTTCCATTTCCGACATCCGCCAATCCTTATTCTAGTTGAAAATAGCTAGAATAAATTTACCCATATATCATTTTCTGTATGTCTAAGAACTCTTTGATTTATGTATGTTCTATTTCTGTTAAGCAGAAACCCCATGTTATACCATACTCAAATAAATAGATATTTATTTATTATTTATTTTATCTAAGTAAAAAAAAAATAAGATAATGAGATTTAGTCCTATCAGAGATCTAAACAATCTTGTTTTTTTGAACATAAAGAAATAAAGAAGCCATTGCCATGGCCGGAAATACTAGGCCCACTAAAGGCACAAAAATAGAGGGAAAGTTGAAAGTTATCATAGAATGAATACCTCGATTTAATTTACTATTTGTACCTGTTATTATTATATTGTTTCTATTGTTATAAAGATATCTTGTAATAATTTTAATTATAAAATGCAAATTCCTTATTAATGCGATTCTAATTACTATTTTTGTAATTATGAAACTTTCATTTTAAGTAATTATAGATCGAAGTATATATCTAAATGAGTATATATAATAAGTACAAGGAATGTAGAACTAAATAAATGTACTTATTCATCTTTCGACACGAAAGATATGTATGAAAATTTAGTTTATTATTTATTCTTCTTCGTTTGTTCTTGTCTTCTAATTTAATAAAGAAAAGGTTTTTTACAAATTACTGAAAGATTTCTAGACTTCTTAGTCAAAATTCAAATATAGAAAATATATAATTGTGTATTTTTCTATATTTGAATTTATTATATAATACATACGTAAGAAGAACTTCGCCTAATTTCAAAAAAGCAAGAATTCATTCTTTTATAGAGGCTTGCTGATTCGTAATCATGAATATTAGTAAAAAAAAAACAGAAAAATTATATACAACTGGTGATTCTTTCTAGAATTCGATCTTATAGATCTTAAGTCACCAAAAAAAATATGTTCTTCTTATTTTTATTTTGATAAGCTAACTACGCATTTATTACAAAAAACGAATTAAACGGAATAGTCTTTTAATTTTGATTCAAAGGAAAGAAAGCGTGGAGTTGAAATAACTCACTCAGAACGCTTTTTAAAGGATTACGTGGTACAATTAGATCGAATAAGCCCTTCTGGAATAAATATTCAGCCGCTTGTGACCCTTCGGGTACTGTTTTATTCAATGTTTGTTCAATTACTCTTTTACCCGCAAATGCAATGTAGGCATTGGGTTCGGCAATAATGATATCCCCCAACATACCAAAACTAGCTGTCACCCCACCCGTAGTGGGAGATGTAAGAATTGGTACATAAAATAGTTTTTTATTTGATTGATAATCGTATAAAGCAGAAGATATTTTAGCCATTTGCATCAAGCTCAAACTTCCTTCTTGCATACGTGCACCCCCAGAAGCACACACTATAACAAGAGGTATAAATTTTTTGGTAGCATACTCGACCAAACGGGTAATTTTCTCTCCGACTACAGATCCCATACTACCCCCCATAAACTGAAAATCCATAACCCCAATTGCGACGGGAATACCATTTAGTTGGCCTATACCTGTTTGAACAGCCTCAGTTAACCCTGTCTTTCTTTGATAAGAATCAATACGATCTTTATACGGCTCCTCCTCCGAATGAAATTCAATGGGATCCAGAGATACCATGTCTTCATCCATAGGATCCCAAGTGCCTGGATCAATCAAAAGTTCGATTCTATCTGAACTACTCATTTTCAAATAATATCCACATTGTTCACAA